ATATGGACAGAAATCAATCGACCGGGATCATTCAATACGACAGTATGAACACGATACCAAGGCAAACCCATGGAAATACCTCTTTATCAAAGAAAAATAGACACTATGTAACTTTATTGCATTAGAAAAAACTATGCTATTGATATTCTCTTTTCAGTGGATTATCTCGAAGCAAGGGTTAATGTTAATATTTGTATTTGTTCTATTCTGTTGGTACTAATGGAACAATTCTGTTCGTAGGAACAAAGATAAACAGATCTATTCTATACCCAATAAGTACCAATACGCAATGGGGGTTGATCCCATTTTCTATGAGTGAATGCACCCATACTTGTTCATCATTCGAAGGCCCTATTCGTAAAAATTTTCCTTTATTCATTCTGTCTTCTTTTATGAACTTATCCAATCTAAGGATAAAATATGATGAAGGCCAATATTATGAAGACAATAAACTCATTGTTACGTTTCCATACCAAAGTGAAATAAAGTACTAAATTCTTTTTTCTGTTTTTTTATGCCTATTGGTGTTCCAAAAGTGCCTTTTCGAAATCCTGGAGAGGACGATATATCTTGGATTGACGTATAGTGCGGCTTGTCAGATATATTGGGTCATATGGTATTTTCCCGTTCTCTCCCTCGATCGAGATATCCTCTGTTTCGCCCAAGAAAGATTGATTGAATCATCAACAATTTGGAGCGTGAAGTTCAATTAGATCCATTTTATTTTTGGGGGGATCCAGATTAATATTATCAAATAATTTATGGTTGGCTTAGTTGGATCAATAAAATGAAGTATACAGGCTCCGTTTATAAAAAACCCAATTGGTAATATATGATTACTATATTGTATCATAAATGATTTTATTTATAAATAGAAATAGGAGTGATCTCAAACTGTTAATCAATCGAGTAATAGGATGAATACGTCGAATATTTGGTGAAGACATGAAATAAATAAAAAAAGGAAGTTGTAGTAAAAAGAAGTGGTATTGGGGGCATTTGTCCTATATGTGCAAATCGAAGTCGATCGGATCTTTACCCGGAGTAGAGCATAAACCTAAAAAAATTAAGAAGGCCCATTTAGAAACAAGAAAATGACATCGTGATTTGGATCGGATCTCGATGAGACAATACATCAATGATAAGTTAGTTCGATAAGTTTAATGAATTCTTTTTTTTTTATTTTATATATATTTATATATATTATATGGAAGGGTCAAAACTCATCTTTCTTGAAAAATCGAAGAAAAAGCCCCCTCGTTTTAGAAAGAGCTTGCTATGAAAAAAAAGAGGGCTGGAATCTACACATTGATTCTTTTTCGCGATTTTTTTTAGAACCGTATGCATCAAAAGGTGCATGTACGGTTCCTGAGGGATACAATTTTATCCTAATCAACCGACTTTATCGAGAAAGATTACTTTTTTTAGGCCAAGAGGTTGAGAGCGAGATCTCGAATCAACTTATTGGTCTTATGATATATCTCAGTATAGAGGATGAAAACAAAGATCTGTATTTTTTTATAAATTCTCCTGGCGGATGGGTACTACCCGGAATAGCTATTTATGATACTATGCAATTTGTGCCACCAGAGGTACATACAATATGCCTGGGATTAGCCGCTTCAATGGGATCTTTTATCCTGGTCGGAGGAACAATTACCAAACGTCTAGCATTCCCTCACGCTTGGCGCCAATGAGTTTTTTATTTGATAGAAAAAAGCAGACTATGCCTTCGCCATATGAAATATGAATATTAAGTAATAATAGCATGGCACTTCGAATTCGATATGAGAAAATTCTTTATTTTTTTTTTTTCAAAACATTAGATTATGTATCGAAAGAGAAGTATGAGATAAAGGGTATTTCCGATTTTATCTTATCTATCGGGGGTCCGTTTCAGCGTCACAAACTTTTTGTTTTCACACCAGAAGGCTCTTAACAATCTTTATGTTATGAAAGGATACGAAAATAAAAAATAATCTTATTTGGTTCTTATTTTATTTGATCAGATCAAAAAGAAACTTTGGGATTGCTGAATCATAGAGGAAATAAATATATAACGTAACGGAGCCATCATAGTATTTTTTAACTTCTCCGAAAGGAAGGGTGGTAATTGGATCATTTACCGATCTGGATCTGACAGATCCTACATTTTTCGATGGCAGGTAAAAGTCAATTCCATTGTAGAGCCGTATGCAATTCGCAAAAGATGCCTGTACGGTTGTTCAATTCTATCTTTTTTTCTTGTTATTCTTTATCTCTTCTCTTCGACTCATCATACGAGATAGAGAAATCATTTATTATGTTATATCATCAGGGTAATGATCCATCAACCGGCTGCCGCTTTTTATGAGGCACAAGCCGGAGAATTTGTCATGGAAGCGGAAGAACTACTGAAACTGCGCGAAATCATCACAAAGGTTTATGTACAAAGAACGGGCAAACCCTTATGGGTTGTATCCGAAGACCTGGAAAGGGATGTTTTTATGTCAGCAACAGAAGCCCAAACTCATGGAATTGTTGATCTTGTAGCGGTTCAATGAAAAAAGAAAGGATTTCGTGCAAATCCGTGATTTGAGATCTTCTTACCGGGTTTCATTTTCATTAAATTAAATAAAATGGGGGTAATTCATAATCATCCGGTTAGGATCGATCTAAACCAGTACATTATGTATATGATTCAGCATGCCAACTATTAAACAACTTATTAGAAACACAAGACAGCCAATCAGAAATGTCACGAAATCCCCCGCTCTTCGGGGGTGTCCTCAGCGCCGAGGAACATGTACTAGGGTGTATGTGCGACTCGTTCAGATCATGGACTGGGACGAAAAACAACTTTTCCAGTATCAATGATCAGTACCAGTGAATAGAATGGAAGAACTCCATTCACTATCTAAACTAAAAAAAAAAAAGATCTATCATATTCCCCTATTGTGTATTGTGTATGAAATTTATGGTTTCCGTCGGTGCAAATACAATCACCTAAATTTAAGATAATAAGCAATTCCCCATTGGCAAAAGGGTTATCCATTAAGCGGGGAAAATCAGCAGAAAGATTAGGCTCCCACTCTTGCAAGAACGGACTAACAGGGTCAGCTACTTAGCTAACCTTCATAATTAAATACCGTTACTGTATAGGTAGATCTCATTGTGAAAGACCTATTACTGGATAATTCATGGGTAGAGCCAAAGAGTGTGAACTGTACAAGTTACCAATAAGATTTATTAAATGAAGGAAGGAGCTCCGGTGTATAGAAAGGACCTCACCGTTTAAGAAGTAACCATAGAAACGATGGAACCCACTATTTCTTTATCCATTTAATTTCAAATTGACTACTTTTTTAGTTAATTTACTATGTTTTTGATACCTAGTATCAATACTATTTCTTATTTCGAGGTGAAATGCATAGAAAAAAGAAAAAAAAAATCGTGGTCGGGAAGGTTATAGTAGCAAAAGCCATTGGAATTTTTATTTTATACATTGGAAGAATCCGCTTTGTTATTAATAGACCAGGAAAGGGTACAAGGATAACTGAAAGAAAGGAAATCAATTAGTTATTCATCAAAGTTTCATTTATTCAATGACCAGAACTAGACGAGGATATATAGCTCGTAGACGTAGAACAAAAATTCGTTTATTTACATCAAGCTTTCGAGGAGCCCATTCAAGACTTACTCGAACTATTACTCAACAGAAAATCAGAGCTTTGGTTTCGACTCATCGGGATAGAGATCGGCAAAAGAGAGATTTTCGTCGTTTGTGGATCACTCGGATAAATGCAGTAATTCACGAGAATGGGGCATCCTATAGTTATAGTAGATTTATACACGATCTGTACAAGAGGCAGTTACTTCTTAATCGTAAAATACTTGCACAAATAGCTATATCCAATAGGAATTGTCTTTATATGATTTCCAATGAGATCATAAAATAAAGAGATTGTAAAGAATTCACCGGAATGATTTAATGATTTAAATAAATGGAGTTCCCCGGAGAATGAACTCCGGGAAGGTAGATTCTAAATTAGTATGATAAAATATGATAAAGTCGTCAAAATGAAGGAATATGTTCAATAAAAAAAAAAGGATTTCTTCTTCTTCCCCGATTATTTTTGTTTCTTACAACACAACAATCAAATCTCGATTCTTAGATTTTTCGAACAAAACATCAAATCCGCGTTTGAGTTCGAATTGGAATTTCGATTCAATTGAAGAGTAAGCCTATTTATTTCTGGTTCTAAGACCAGTAGTTCTAGCGGTCGACTCGGTTCTTTCAAATTGTTTCTCATTATTAAGAAAAGGTAACGAAGATAAAATACGAGCTTGTTTTATAGCAATAGTAATTAATCGTTGTTGTTTCAAAGTCAATCTATTCACTCGTCTAGATAATATTTTTCCTTGTTCACTAATAAATCGACTAATTAAACTCATGTTTCTATAATCAATTCGATCCCCCGATTGGATCGGGGGCAAACGCCTACGAAAAGATCGCTTGGATTTAAGAAAAGGTCGCTTGGATTTATCCATGGTTTGTTTATTCCTTATCCCGAAAATCCTATTTCGTTCGGATCAAAAATGAATTAGAATTCAGAAATAGGATTTGGTTTATTTCTATTTAAATATATGTTATATATATTATATAATATTATATACTATATTATTTTACTATATTATTTTTACTGTTCCTTGGAAGGGTGACACACAGGCCCTCGGTTCGATCTATTTTTTTATCTCCCCATGAATCGTATGTTTATAACAATAGGGACAGAATTTTTGCAATTCCAATCGACCGGGCGTATTGTGTCGATTTTTTTCAGTAATATATCTGGAAATGCCTGTTGATTCCTTATTAACACCGCCTCGTACACAATTAGTACATTCCAAAAGAACCCTTATTCGGGCATCTTTACTCTTGGCCATGAACCTCCTTTGTTTTTTTTTTATTCATTCAAGTCTTCTATTTTCGATCCGAAGAAAGTAAGGAAAAAAAATAGAAGTTGCTAACTCAAAATCCAATTATGATATGAAGGATTTCGTTGTAATCAATATCAATAGAGTAATAGTAAATAATAAGTAATACAATGATTTCTAACTATAACTATATTTCTAATCGCAGTACAGTATTTAATTTAAGGATCTTGTATGATACTCTTGCACTAGACCAACATTTACATTTACGTTTTCCCTCTATTCTTAATTTGATTCGAGTCTGAACCCGAGTTTCGCTGAGGTTAAATCCACTTTTATTCTTTCTCTTACTCCTCCCTTATAAAATTCTAAAAAAGAGAAAAAAAGAGGAGGGGGAAAGGAATTAGTCACAGATATTTGATTGTATCTCTAATATTCTTCACCCCTTCTCATGTTAATTAAAAAAAGGGAATGTCAACGCATCCGGGAATAAACGATTAATCTCTATCAATAGACCTGCTAAGGACCCGAACCATATAGTACTTAGTACCGGTGCCGTGGAAAGATATGTTTTTAGATCTCGCATTTAAAATCCTCCTTATTTATTGTAATACATAATGGTAATACATATATGATCAGATGCATATGGACCACTTGTATTTGTACACAGAATTCCCGATTCAAATTGAAGATTCGCTAGATAAGATTTTCTTTTTCTTAAAACATAAAAAGAAGTTTCTTTACTCCTGAACATTCCCCAAAAATATTCATTTATTTTTTATTTCATTTTTAGGGTGGGTTTCATATTTTATATGTATATAAGTCTTTTATTATTATATGTTAATATATAATAATATGATAAAAAAAAAAAGAAGAAATGGGAAGAAAAATTGTGTATATCAATGGAGGAAATAAGGATGTGGAAAACAAGACAGGTATTCTCTACAATGACACTGTAGACCAATTGAAAGGGATGTAGCGCAGCTTGGTAGCGCGTTTGTTTTGGGTACAAAATGTCACGGGTTCAAATCCTGTCATCCCTACCTATTACTTCTCCTCTGAGCAGTAACGAAGAATCAATTGAGATCAATTAAAATTGGATATACATAATTTTTCATTTTATGATACTATAATAGTATATGCATACAAGATGTGTTGGAGTTACAAAAAGAATCCTTTTCTTTATAGTCTTATCTATTGTGATAAGAAAACGCTCTTAGTTCAGTTTGGTAGAACGTGGGTCTCCAAAACCCAATGTCGTAGGTTCAAATCCTACAGAGCGTGATTCCGTTTTTGTTAGTTGGAATTACACTGAACTAACTTCACTAACTTGAACAGCAATCTGAATTTGACCTCCTGTGGATTAAAGAATAAAGAAAAGAGGAGGTCAATCAAAAAAAGAGATGTTAATTAATCAAAGGTCCAACTGATCACCACGTCTGTATTGTAAATATGCAGTTACGAATAATCCAGCCAAAGTAATAGGAATTAGACCTAAGACGATTCCAAATAGAAAAACTTCAATCATTTCATTTCAATTTGTTTGAAAAGGGGAAAAGAGAGGTAATATCTATCCCTAAATCTTAATCCGAATTGCCCATGAATCGCAATGACCAAGAATTGGCAATTGACACGGTAAGGAACTCATAGAATACATGGAATCTCACGGAAAGGTTTCTCTTTATGAATTGTTTATTCGATTAATTTCAAATAAGTCGTATCTTGCTTAGACCAATAAATAGGACTGAGGTTATAGTTGAAGCCGCTAGTAGAAAACCGAAATAACTAGTTATAGTAGGCATGAAGGAGCTAAATGAAATATGTTCTTTATTATACATATGTTTATAAAGCACTTACCTAAGTTTCCATTTTTGCGAGATACGAGGATAAACAAAAATACCAATTGAAAGAATAAGTTAAATTGAAAGTTTTTGATTCATCAATCAATTATTATAGGCGGCACTAACAAAGATAGAGTGACAGAGGTATAAAAAGAAATCGATTCATTATCTGTGGCATCTACCCATACCGTGATTCCGAATCAACAGATTCATTGAGCAACTCTTGAGTAAACTAATAATAAAATAAGAACTGTGCCGTGTAACTTCATTCAAAAATGAAACTTTCTTTGCGTCACTATGAAACAAAATTAGAAAATCATTTCTATTTTGATCATTTCTTTTTTAATTGTATCGAATACATTTTATATTTTGGAACGAAGAGTGCCCTTATAACAATAAAATCTTTTCTTTTACTTTTTACTTTAATTTTAACTCATTAGATTCAATAGTAGGTTCATTCACATAGTATCTCGAATGAGAAAAAAAAAAAGATATCGCACGATCAGATCACTCGAAAAAATAAAATCTGTATTTTGGTTCAATTAGATTCTAAAAAATTCCTATTATCTTTTCCTTTATAGGTTCCACATTTTGTCTTTCCATATTATAACTTCTAGTTAGGTAGTTAGGTCAAGAAAGAACCCTTAGATCTAATACAACAATGCGTGCTTCGCGAATATTGATTGTTCCCATTATTTTATTCATTGTTCTCTTTCTTTCATCGAATACTATCTACTACTGTTACTTG